CAATTACTTGAAATGCGCTTGGATAACATCCTTTTTCGATTGGGTATGGCGTCGACTATTCCTGGAGCCCGCCAATTAGTTAACCATAGACATGTTTTAGTTAATGGTCGTATAGTAGATATACCAAGTTATCGCTGCAAACCGCGAGATGTTATTACAGCGAAGGATGAACAAAAATCCAGAACTCTGATTCAAAATTCGCTTGATTCATCCCCTCATGAGGAAGTGCCAAAATATGTGACCCTTCACCCGTTACAATATAAAGGATTAGTCAATCAAATAATAGATAATAAATGGGTCGGTTTGAAAATAAATGAATTACTAGTCGTAGAATATTATTCCCGTCAAAGTTAAACCTAACTAACAAAAAAAGATTAGGGCGATTTATTTTGCTCTCTTTTCGTCGAAGTAAGAGATCCACTGCAATATTTTAATTCCTTGTCCGCTTTTTCCAGTATTTTCCGTACCACAGCAATTAGGAATAGAGAATCTATATCAAAGAAAGGTCTAACTATTGGAATAATGGATACCATTATTAGTTGCTTTGATACATTGTATTGTGGTAAGTACCGTTGTTGGTTTAGATGAAGGTACGGAAAGAGAGGGATTCGAACCCTCGGTAAACAAAAGCCTACATAGCAGTTCCAATGCTACGCCTTCAACCACTCGGCCATCTCTCCTCCATAATGATTATGACTCAGAACCCGAGTGAATACGAGTCATTATCTAGTAGATTATTGGATAGATACGACCAATCAATTCTAACTCGATAAATAGAAAATTTTTCATCAAGATAAAGATCCTTTCTTCGCGGCTGAGGGAATAGGGGATAAAGATCCTTTTTTTTTGGTGAAAAATAATTAAAACCAATTAAAGATATATCTATTCATGTTTGCGAAGACGACGCTCCCAGCTTCTTCTGATTCGGCTTCGGCTATTTATACCGAATTAAATCAAGGATTTTCCCCTTTTTGGTTTCTCAACAAGAACCCCTTATCTTACTCCATAGATCTATTACAAATTAATGAATCAGGATCTATTACAAATTAATGAATCAGGATCTATTACAAATTAATGAATCAGTAAGGACGGATATTCTATATTTCATCATAGAATGATTATTCAACTCTTTTTCCTATTTGTATTTGGATCATAATTCAATCAAAACTTTTATCGAGTTATCCTAATCTCTAGGAAAAATTCCTTGATTCTTCAACTTCGATGAAATCGGACTAGTTCCCGTCATTGGTATACTACTGCATGAAATCGAATCGGATTAATTTCTTATTTGTTTTATTATAAATAAATTCCGAAGAAACAATTTGAGTAGTTTAAGGTGTATATCTTTTTTATTATTTTTATTAGGCTGTTTTGTTTTTATGTTATTTCGTACTGTACAATTACTTTCTTTGTAGGATCGTTTTCCACGAGAGGTAATGAAAAGAATTAGAGAATAGAATGGATTGTTATCTATGCCTAGATCGCGGATAAATGGAAATTTTATTGATAAGACCTTTTCAATTGTAGCCAATATCTTATTACGAATAATTCCGACAACTTCCGTAGAAAAAGAGGCATTTACCTATTACAGAGATGGTGCGATTTGATTTTTTTATTTCTCGCTATCAGTCTTAGTAAAAAAAGACACCTGATTCCGAATAGAAATTAAAAAAAAAAATTATTGAAAGAAATCTACGCTTGTTGAAGGTGAAGTTTGGAAACAGAACAATCCCTTCTGTCGTGTATCCCCGATTAATGCAGCCTCCGATGCTTCAATTATAGATTCTAGTATTGAGCGAAAGGTTATACCCATAGGTTCTTCGGGCAATCTTGCTCCACTAGTCCAAATAGGCAGCATAGGGGAAGAAGCACTACACCTAGGAATCAACACCACGAAAACTTTGTTATAAATGAACCCCTTTCCTCATCAGGATTGGGACTAACAAGAATGGTTGGGACAACAAACACCCATCTCCTTCGTACTTTGGATACCCGTATAACCATCGAAGACTGTTGAAGTGACTAATTCCTGGAAATTAGGGGGCGTTGAGAACAAATAAATTGTTGGAGTTACCATTTATATCTAGTACCAACATGCTTGATGTTAAGAAAATATCTTTTGCAGGAAGGTTGGCTAGAGATTTCTTGTAAAAACACTAGCCCCGCTTCAGTTCATAATGAGAAAATCCCCATTTTTTTTGAATCCATGTATTATTCTTATTATGCACATAAGGGAGGAGCCGTATGAGATGAAAATCTCACGTACGGTTCTGGAACGGAGATTCTTTGAATCGAATGACGACCGTAACGGATGTCGGCTCAATCCGAAGGAAATTATGCGGAAGCTTTACAGAATTATTATGAAGCTATGCGACTAGAAATTGATCCCTATGATCGAAGTTATATACTCTATAATATAGGCCTTATCCACACAAGTAACGGCGAACATACAAAAGCTTTAGAATATTATTTTCGGGCACTAGAGCGAAATCCGTTCTTA